GAGAGGAGAAAGGCCGGTCTAAGCCAATCTAATAAAGAAAGAGATCAGTAAAGGAGAATGCCAAAACTGAGCACCTTGCAAACAAATAAGAACTTCGCTAGCAAATGCAACGGACCAACCTCTTTTATCTATCTTGCAGCTACTGGGTCTAGAACTTTGATTACAACCTCTATACCGGGAACCAAAGAATAGGTCAGGTAATGAGGAAAAGAAGAAAAAGAAGCATTCCAAATAAGTAAGGGAGCAAAAGCAAGCGGTAGAAGAACTGGTCATCCGTCGTCAGCAAAGATGTGTCCAACCCTCTCGAGAAACCTATAACCAGGGCGAGAGAAATCCATGGAGGGAGAAGGACAACTATGAAAGCTCAAAAGCCTCCATATCTCTTTATCTCTTTCAAAGAAGGGAGAAGGCCTATTCGCACGAAGCAACTCAGGCCGCTTTAATAAAATAAGATTATTGATCAATAAAAAAAGTATAACAGAAGGAAGAAAGAGAGATTCTCACACCTGTCCAGTTGAGATTGATCTTCTAAGATTGAATAAAAGCAAGATGGCGGGAACAAAGAAAGACGTATCGAGAAGCTTTCCTTAAGCACAGAGTGCAGCTAAAACGAAATAAGTGAGAGATGGCTGAGCCCGTAAGATTAGAGGGATGCAGGAGAAGAAGGAGAAGAAATGTATTTCAGAGAAAGGATAAGAAAGTGAAAGTCTGAGAAAGAAAATGGGAAAGTCAAAGAATTCTACCAGAGGAGTAAGAAAGAGAATAAGAACTTCGCTTTGCTTACTCAATGACCTAGTCCAATACAGATAGACAGGCGTAACTTCATTATTTGCTTGGTCTCACGAAAGAAAGAATTTCACAAAGAGAGGTGAAAAGAGCTATCGAAGGCCTAGCTCGCTTTCCATTTATGGCTTAGAAAACCATCTTTGACTTATGAACGATCAACTGGTATACTATCAGTTCTACGCCCGCGCATTTAAAGAGCTGTTACCACTACTTCATACTTAAATACATAAGAGCCAATACCTCTTATTTCTGAGCAACTAAAGGAGCATCTGCGATCGATGAAGACAAGAGGAGGAATAGAAAGAGAATTTCAATTCTTTGCGGACAGGCCGCCAACCACAGAAGGAATTCATATACGTCCCTCTTCCGGGGAGGGAATGCTGCAGAGAATCCTTCTTTCGCCATCTGCCTACCTTCCAAATGGAATTCCACCAACGAGGAGCCCGCCCAAAAGGGGAAGTCCCCGTGATGCTATCCTGATTCTTAGCACAGCAATCTTTCTTCGAGAAGATAGACATAGACATAGTAAGACTTATTCTTTCAAGACAAGCCTGTCACAAGCCAGTCTTTCTATGGCAATTCAGACATCTTTCTTGGGATGAGCACCGATGAATGGCTTTCTTCCAAGAGCTAAGCCCAAAGGACTTTCTCTTCGTGATGGATTTCTGATCGAAATGAGGAGCTAGCCTGCTATTAACCTAAGTCCTTCTATTAAATTATTTGATGATCTTCCCCATGCCATGAGCGCATAATCATCTATGTCAGTAGCCGTACAGCTGTAAGAAACTGTGGTTAGCAAAGCAAATGGTGTGAACGTGGGGAGTAGGTATTCACAGGGCAGAGTCGGAATATTCCTAATTGATTCAGTATTCCCAAGTATTCAGATGAGGGAGTTTCTAATTGCACGATTCAGACAGATTTCATCTTTGTCTTTGGCTCGTGTTAATGACCTTGCATTCGCGGTTGGTCTTCCTTTCTGCCTTTGTGTCGGATTGACTAGTTTCCTCGGTCCATTAGCCGTAAAGTGCTTCCGTCTCAATATCTGACTTTGATCTAGGCTTCTCAGTTAGGATAGTTAGAGGCTTAACACATACAAGTAGAATTCCCTCTTTCTATGCTTTTCCTGTGGGTAGCTGGTAAAGGAAATGGGGAAGATGGTGGAAGATTAGCTATGGCTTAGGTGTTCTAGTATCTCATTTAGATTCCCAGATAGAGTTTCACAGGCGTATCTGGTGAACGTAAATAGGCTGAGTCTATGTCTAGAGCAGGTGTGCCTGAATTCCTTTCCAATTCTACCGATCTGACTTCTATGAAGATAAGTTTTCAGTCATATATTTCCTAGCATTTTCTATCGCTCATGTGTTCCGATTTGCTATCTATTTCTTGGCTTTCTTGATTAGTCACCCGAGGGATCCAAATTCTGATAGTGGGTAAGGTCTATTGACTTCTCGTCGGATCTTTCTATCTCAGTTACCTCGGGAAAAGGAAACTTCTCCCACTGAACAGCCGAGGTCCATCAAAGAGATTTAGATTGATGGCTTGAGCTCAAGCTGCCATTCCTGCTCTCTTTCTCATTTCGATCCCTAGATAGAGTTTCATGGACTGAACTTTGCTTCAGGTTGAATGCCTCAGTTGGACAGCTTTCTCATAGACTATACCTTCCCTGGCCTGAAAGGAGACCAAGAGGAGAATGCACTAAATCATTCACTCCTTTCCACTGAAGCACCGGTCGCTAACTTGCTCAACGAAGCATTGCCGTTTTTGAATAACTAGTTGTCTCGAGACTTGGTTGCCCGAGCAGATGCATAAATCTTCTTTTCAGACCGGGGCAGCTATTGGCCAAGCGGTACACCATACCCAGTCCTCTCAACTCAAACGAGCCTTTCTAGCCGCAGATGAATCGGCATCTATTCCATATCTTTATGCGCTGGGGCATCAAAATCCGAATATGTAGAATCAATTGGATAATCCCATCCGAACCCGAATTGGCTAAATCTAGTATAGTGGGCCTAGTTCCGATGCCGGAATCCTTTTTTATTAAAGAGAGAAGCAATAAGAACCTAGAGAGCGAAAGAAGAAGAAGATTGACTGCTTCCGGAGAAGGAAAGTGAGTCCCGTAATTCCTAAGAGTTTTTTTCATTAGGAGCGAGACTTAGAGGAGAGGAGCGAAGGACTGATTGAAATTGCATAGATAGACTAGTTCACATAGCTTTCTTGATTAGCAGCTTCTTCCTGCTAAGGGAGAGGGGATCAGTCTGAGATAAGTCTCTCATTTGGTGATATAATTCCTTAGTTAGATAGAGAGCTGTCCGCAGTTCTCTGTCTTTTAATGAAGTTCATCGTTCTCAGCCTATCTTTCTCAGCTGCTTAGTCTGACGTAAGCACTTAGCTTAGCTCATATCGGCTAGAGGTTGACTAGGGACAAGCTCGAAGGGATCGGAGCTACTGGCAATGCTGCTAAGTATGAGGTTAGAAGGTAGTCGAGGGAATCCAAGGCTTTCTACTATTGAATAGGCAGCGAGAAAGAGTGCAGAAGAGAAGTAGCTCGACCGGAAGGCCAAGAAAGACCGTAATTACATAGAGAATAGAGTCCGTACAAGACAAGAGGAATGCTGCTTACCGAGGGAGAAAGAGCTGCTCATGAACTGCTCGAAGGGACATAGCTCACTCGTACTAGATAGAAAGACGAGTTCACTGATCTTCTTTGCCCCGAAGGAGGAGAATATCTTATAAGACAGAGATTCTTCCTTTTTCATAGTTCAGTCGGATTCTGAATTGAGAAGGTTTGACTCTTGAAGAAAGGAGATTTGACGAAAGTAGTTCAGGTAGCTCAGTTGGTTAGAGCAAAGGACTGAAAATCCTTGTGTCAGTGGTTCGAATCCACTTCTGAGCGGGCCTCATGAGTGATTTCGTATGAGGGTTCATAGTTCATCTTTCTATAAAATCGTCGGTTGATTTCAAAGTTGTCGGTTAGCCGGTGGATTTGATGACTCTTCGGACAAGTCTTTTCTTAAGTGAGGATCACCTTCCGCAGGGACCAGGAAACCTTGGTAGCTGCCTTTTCCGCTTTAGACGGGTGTAGTCACAGAGTTGTAGCGAAATTCTTCATTGCAAAAAATCTCTTAAGAGAATCAAAGTGCAGAGAAGGTTGGAAAGTAGTACGCTCATTGAGAAAGAGCGGGATTTCGGGATCGAATTGACATCTCCTTTTTTGCAGCTCGCTGGAGCACTCTATTTTGCTCGGCTCGGAATGTAGGAAAGGAAGGCTGACTCTTTTACGGAAGAGAGGGGTTTGCACCTCTTCTTTCATCCTGAGGGTTCTGGTCTTTCGGTCTTTCATAGTCCCTCGCCTAAATCCCCCGTTAATGAATTTGCATAAGTCTGGGCTCGAAGTCCTTTCAAAGCTGGACTCGCTTTCTCAAGCTTCAATCAAGCAGTTCAGACAGAGAAAAGGGGTTGAAATCCTTGTTCACCTGCTACGAAAGAAGCTTGTGACAGATCACCGGGCTCAAAGATTCCTGCCATCCAACCGAAGTAGGTAAAGTAAGTAGGTAGATCGCGGTTAGCAAGACTGCCTTTAGCAATTGCATGCGCAGACCTAAGGGGGTGACCAAGTTTTTTACCAAGGACGGTCTCCTCGTCCGAAGCCTAAATGCGAATGCACTATGGAAGCAAAAGTGCGAAGGCGTGATGCTCGATTGTCTTCCTCTTGCTTGACTTGAAGCACTCAAGGGCGGATAGGTCCTGTCTAGGGTTAGGATAAAAGTGAGAGAGCAAAGAATTCTGTATGAAATAAGAAAATCAAAGCGGATGTCGGTAAGATTCTATTCCTGCACCAATTAAAAGGTCTTCATACGGCCTAAATGGATTTCTTTGACAGATCTTGTAAAGCGCGTGAAAGACCTATAATCTATAGATTCAATCTTGTCACTTAGGCATCTGATTCATCAATATTCCAAGATTTGCGACTTGCGTTGGAAGAGAAAAGTTGCTCTAATGTGCTGTTCCGTTCGTGGAGATGGACCGATTGTTCAACTTTCTTCTTTGTCTCCTTTGATCCACCCTTACTTGGCTATCGATTCCCTCTGCTGTATAGACTGCTCGTGAGACAAAGATTCACTCTAAAAGTGAGACAGCGAAGTCAGGAGTGTAAAGGGCTACTTATGACTTGCGGTTCAACAGCCATAATAATTGCTAGCTCGAATAGCAAAAAGCGGAACTGCTGCTCGGAAAAAAGTGAGCCTGTCAGCACCACTATTTATAGCAGCGATTTATGTTCTCCGAAGAATCGAAAGACATATAATGAAAAGGGATTTACTGGCCATTCTCTCTTATAACCAGAGTTTACACATTGTATGTTGTTGACCAGTATAAGAGCTTAAAAGAGGCCTTATTTTCCTTGTCTATTTATAGTAGTTCTCTTCCAGCTATTTGGTTGCGAGGTGCTCTTTGCCTTGGTCTAATTCAAAAGTACATCAAATCACTCTGTCTATCCACTAGCCACTGTAGAACTCTGACTTCGTCCACTCTTACCGGCACTCGATTCCTTATTCCTAAGAGGGTTCTTACATGCTCTTGCTATCTCACTTTTAAAGGTCCTTTTGCGCCCGCCGTGATCAAAGACAAAAAAGGCGCCTATTTCTTAAAGGGGTCCCATCCCGGTTGGAAGCATTCTTCGGTCGTTCTATAGTCCATTCTTTGGAGGATCTCTAGTAAAGCAAAGCGATCTTTGTGAAGCGCTATTGTTGTTCAACACGTAGATTCCCTTCGATATAGCTCTTATCCAGTGGTATATAGAGGTCGCTTCTTTCCTGACTTATCTCAGTTCCGACCAAAGAAGTCATTTTCTTCTAGAATTACCAACGATATGGAAAGTCAAAAGATGGCATTCAGCAACTCGTCGAATCTTAATCTATGTAAGAACGAAAGGTTATGGAAAAGGCTATAGAATTCCATATTTGGGCTGGTGCAACGGACCTTGGTTGCCAGGGGGGAAGCTGATATCGGGCGTTCTGGTTGAAATAAGTCCGCAAATATATAAAGAAAGTCTCGCCTTTTTTTTTTCTGAATTGCGGCTCCGTTGCCGTAAGACTCCCTTCTTACTTGGCTTAGATTCCAGAACTCCTTTTCGGGGCCTTCTTTACTATGTCTGATTGTCTTACTTGCGGTAAATGCGAGGTTTGATTCTTTCTTATAAGATAAGACGCTCTCCTCATGACCTTAGTTGTACCTGGTGTGATGATCCTTCGTCTTCCTGATTCACCTGACCGGCATTCGATTTCACATTACTAAGAAGATGTTCGGAGCGACTGCTACTAAAAGAACATATAGTTCGTTCCAGGAGGCCGTCGTCGGATTAGTCGCGAAGGCTAGGCATGAACCCATGCTAAGGACCGAAGGGATTCAAGTTCCAAGCCGAGATTCAATAGATTGGCAAATAGAGATCCAGATTGATTAACCAATCCTTTTTGGTACGAAGAGTGGGTAGGTGGAGGGATTTTCTGACTCCATAAGGGAAGCTCGCCAACCAAAGGAGGGATCATAAGCGCTACGAAGGTTCCACACCTTTCGGATGGATCTTCTATGCGAAATGAAAGAATGACGATCAGAGCTTCTGCTCAACATCGTAGAGGCGACTGAGACCGAGGATCTTGACCTTAGAAGGGAAGATAGGTGTGCTCCTGTGAAGGTTAATAACCTTAATAACCTGGGTCGAAAGGTCCTTTTGGAAGCATTCCCTGCATACGCAGCAGCGAAAGATCAATTCCTTCTTCCACAAGTATTCATCGATCGTTCCGGCGGTCTAATTGGAATAGAAAAAGAAGCGGTAGAGGAGAGCTGGACCCTCATAGACTTGATTGAGGCAAAAATTCCATTCTTGCAAACCCCAATTAAGAAGGTCAACGCGAATAGCTTCATGATCACTGGAGGGGAAGACATTAATTCTATCTTTCTTTCTCAATATGTCTCTACAGAGGCCATTCGTCTTACTTATGGGACCACTTTCTTAATAGCCTCTAGTTGATGAGTCTGAATAAGGTCCTTCGTAGTCTAACTAAGGAGGAGTCTGCCGGAAGCTGTAGCTAAGAAAAGGATGAAAGAGAGGCGAGCAGGGCATTGTGGTTGACTTCCCTTTCAATAAAAGTAGGCAAAGATGACGAAAGCGAAAGCAGTCATGCAAGTTCAGAAGACTCAGAAAAAGGTCTTATCGAAGGATAAGAAAGAGACGGGGGGCTCTCTTTCTACCCCATAAAGACGGGCATATCGGGCACGAGTCTACTCCAATCACCGTCAGTCTTTGTAGCACCATCAATCTCATATTTTGAATTTTGATTCGACTGCTATTTGCTTTCATCTATTATCGACTGGAATCATATTAGTCAGATAGATTCTCATGGCTATGTGAATAGTCCACACCTTTCTTTCACAGGTGCATCGAATCGATTGCTAATCATTCTTTCTTCGTTCTCGAGTAGAATCATTTAGGATGTGTGATTGAATCAGCCTACCCTTTTCTTCTAGATCTTAGAAGAGAGTCAATCAAGATGGCTGTCCCGCATCCTTTCATAGAATCCAGTAAAACTAGAAAGAAGAATCGCTATCCTCCTCCAATAATTTCAAAGAAAGGGAGTTTGCTTCGGCAGTAACTAGACTTCAAGGGCAAGGTTCGTAGATGCTTAAAAGGGCATTCCCCTAAGGTGAAAGCAAGAAATCTAAGACTGTAGCTTGAATTGAAGACTTAAGTGATCCAGCTCTTATCCTTTCTCTTCCATTTTATACTAGAGGCTAGGCACGCTGCCCTTTATAATTCAGTAAAGCTTTCAGAGAGTGATACCAAAGATTCCACATTTTTCATTCTCTATATCCTCTTCGAGACGTCCAAATTGGAAGTGAGAGATTTTGAAAGCTTCTAAGGCTGGTAAAGCAGAGAGAGATGGGGCCGGTCCAAAACGTAGTTGGCCGGAGCGAGGTAGTGGCCCATGATAAAGATAGTAAGTGTGCTTTAGAAGCGGCATTACCAAGATAGGGTGCTGCTTCCAAGAATATCTTTGAAGTTGAAACTGGTAATACCCCTATACGCTTTTTTTTCTATTTTAGATGCGAGAAAAAGAGAAGCTGCAAAGAACTTCTTAGGGAAAGCAACTGCCGCTACTCCAGCTTGTCCTGTCTGAGATAGCCCCGAAGCATAGCATATGTCTTCCTCTAGTCAAGCTTTCTCTAGGGCATTCGATCCTGGCAACCTCTAAAGCCTTCATAGCAGCGACTTTCCTTCCTAAGCTTGCTTTCTGATTTCCATTATAGACCTTAAGAGAGATGGAAATGGGTCTTGTCTACTTTCACAGCGATGGAAAGTGAAACTTTTCCTTCTATGTGTAATCTTTCTGTTCACTTATCTCTCTATTCTCAATCCCATCGCGAAATGCGTCCTTACTGACAGACTTTCATTAATTGTTTACTGCTTACTGAGCTTACTTCATGCTTTGATAGCCTTCGAGTTCCGATCCCTTACTCTTTGAACTCGGACTCCCATCCAAAGACTAGCTATTAGGCTTAGAATACATTAGAATACAGAGATTCTCTTTCCAAAAGTGGAATGCCAAATGACTTAATAAAAAAATCTCAAAACGAAGGGCCACAGCAAAGCCTGGCTGACTCTTACTTTATTGAATGCTGAAAAGCAGAGTTGCACACTGTATGAACTCTTGACTGACTGAGAGAGGGATAGCCTAAAAGGACTATTCACATCAGTCCTGAATCGAGGAAGATGCAACTAATCTAGCTATCCCTTCAAAAGAATAAGCCTCGGCTCGGACCTGATAGGAAAGCATTGAGCTGGGATCACTTCACTACCTTACTCTATTCACCCGAGGATCAATTCACTGGCTTGCTTGCTTACTTGCTTGGTGCACACTGACTTGACTTACTGAAGACCAGAATGGACCAATGCGACATTGACTCAAGAAGGTAGACAAAAAGAGAAAGTATAGAAAAAGCCAAGCTGACTGAATGAAATACCCCGCAGCTAACTCTGACTCGGGTCGGTACCTACTCCATATCTGAAGATTGACCACAGCGTAATACCTTACCGCTTTAGACCTTGCTTTGACTTCGATCCGTGTAGTCTAGGGCTGTGGATTCGGGAAAGTACCAATCAATCTATTCTCTTTCCCATCAAGGCAGGCCCCGCTGAACGTTCTACTTCCTATATCCAGTAGAGTAGAGTTAGCCCGACATTGCCGATCAGACGATTCGACGGTAGCGGGGAATCTTCTGCTGTCAAAAGCTATTGGGAATCCATTCTCTTACTATTTTGATGTCATTTCGAAGCAGTAAGCGCATCTATCTCTTTTCGGCTTCCTCCTTTCCTTCTATTGTAGATTGGCCCTATCTTGTCCCTTTCTAGCTTACCAACCTGAGCTACTATAGCTCAGTCTACCAGGAAGAGTTCCCGGCTTTTCTTTTTATGGTGCTATAGTCAATAGAGGACGGAAATGAATGACAGATCTTCGCCTATCTATCTATTCCAGGAAAGACGAAAAGGAAAGCCATAGCTTAATTGAAATCATTGGATTTTCTCCCGGGTCAAATGGGATAGTTCCTACCTCCCTTGGATCGCTTCTATCTCGCAATCTTGTCTCCTTCTTTACTATAGTAGACGAATTCGACCTTCGCCTACTTCTTTCTCGCATACACTCCTTTTAGGAATGGATTTTTGGCATCCTTCCTTCGAAGTGACTTCGTATGAAACTGCTGACTAAGCCTTTTCCTTCTGCCTTTGCTACCGACGCCTTCTAAAGAAAGACCAGAGTGAACTCATTGATGTGCTAATCTACTTCTGCCTATAGGTGAATTAGTGACCTCCTCTTTTTCTCTTTCTGCCCAGAGGCATTAAGAACTATGAGATAGAGATTACACAGGCATTCCGGTGTGCACAATTGGCATCCTCGCGGTGGACAGGGAATTTCAAAAGTAGGTCATTTCCCTACTAAGATGAATTGGTCCGGAAAGCAAGACTGCAAGAGTCACCTTCGTGATAGGGCCATCTCTTCTTATCGGAAAAAGGTGCCGCAAGAACCTGAGCATGATCGTAGGACCCTCTCCCAACCTACTGCAATGTGCTAAGCCAATGAAGTTCTCCTTTCAAAGGTTCCGTGGATAGAAGAAAGGATGCTTTTCAATGAAGAGGAAATTCCCTCTTTCATTCTTTTCTTATCGCAAAGCTCAGGAAGAATTCCTTAGAAGAGAGTTATAGCTTTCCCTCCTTTTCTCCCGAAAGGATAAAGAGAATAAAAGCGTGGGCAGGAAATGATCGATAGACGAGCTCACAAGCTTTCTTTTTGCACGAATGATGAATCTTCTACTCTCCCTATCGATGGATTGGCTGGGCTCTGGGCAGGTGAAGTATTCTGTGGAATTGGGATCTCCTTCTCTATAAAGAAATACCTAGGGCCCTCCCTTTCAACTAAAAAGGGGAAGCAGTCAGATTGACAGGGATGGTATCCATCTTCATTACTTTTCCGGGACCATCCCCACCAACCAAAGTCAAAGACGCATTCCTTACTCCATTCAGACGCAATGAAGGAAAGAGCATTGAGCCCATTGGCCATTAGCCCTGTCCCCAAAAGCGAAAATCCTAATCGAAGTCGAATATATTCTAGTCCGGATCGAGGAGACAAGCCCAAGCAAGGGAAGGTCCATCTCTTTGTCAATTACATCTCTCTTTGGGGACAAAAAGAAGTGCGAAAGAAGGAGAAGATCTTCGATTCACTCTCGATCAGCTCGAAAGGACGATCGGGCCTTACCTGCCTACTTGGACTAGGGATATGGGCTGGCCGCCTATATGCCGAAGGTTAGGTGCGTCGGGCGGGTGGAGGAAAAGGGCTCTGACTCTAACTTCTTCCATTGGCAATTAGGTCAATCAAAGGCTGCTCTCTCCTATCCATGATTGGCTCGGGAGCTTGTTGAGTGCCAACCGATGGCAGATTTGACCAAAGGAAGACAGTTGACAGACTTGTCGGTGAAGATCCGTCTTAGTCATATGATCTTAAGGCTAAGACTGATTAGGTGGCCGCTCTTACTCTTCTTTGACTTAATGCAATAGGCCTTTGACCGATTCTATGCTTCAGCTCTTCGAAATAGTAAAGGCTCAGAATATCTTCGACCTTTTGTCGACCCTTCTCATCCCTAAGCTTCGTAGCTGAACTTGCTTATTATAGTCTTGGCCTCTCTTTGCCTTAGAAGACCATTTAGTGGAAAAGTCTTGTGCTCAGAAAGTCCTGGACCTTTCTTCCTCCGATAAAAGTCCTAGGCCCTTCTCATTGCCGACAGTAAAGGGAAGGCAAATATTCTGGGCGAGAATTGCTAGGCGAAATCCCTACATTCATGCAAGAGATTGTCTCTAGAGGCTGGAGCCTTTCTAGGAAGGACAAAGCAACTTTTATCAGCATTAATTCTTTGACCTCTATCATCTTGGTACTCCTGGACTAACTGCATAAGCCCTTCCACAGATCTTTTACCACCATTACAAAATAAGAACATATCATCTGCATATAGAAGATGGAAGACAGCAGCTCTGGCTCTAGAGACTCTAAACCTCAAAATATGACCTGAAAAGATGAGAGACTGTAGATTTCTGCTAAAGGCATCTTCCATTCCCCTAAGATTTGAAGAAAGCATTCGAATGCTTATTGAAGGATAAGGAATACCAACAATTAGAAATCTATAGATCAAATCACAGAACCATTCAGAAAATACCTCCTCCTCATTGCGAGCAAAAAAGGCCATTCAAGATGATCATAAGCCTTTGCCATATCAATTTGAAAGAAGGCATTTCCCCTAAAGACCAGATCAACAATCATTTGATGAGCAAGAGAGATGCATTCATGTATACTTCTATCAGAAATGAAAGCAAAGTCTTCTTCAGCAATAAGGAGAGGGAGAAAGAAAGCTAACCTGTCCGTGAGAATTCTGGCAATAACCTTATTCATAAAGTTGCACAAACTACTGGGCTTCATGTCAGAGAACAGGACCAGGAGCACTATCAGCAGTTTGAAAGCTTCGAAGAGAAAGGGCTAGATCTCAGATCTTCTAATAAGATCTTCGTTCGGGCCCAGCCCACTCTGTTGGAGATCCGAAACCGGCACCAGTCATTCAAACTCCGCTCGAGCAGCCAAGGATAGCTCCCTTCTTGATCTTGATTCTGACCATCTTCTTACTCACCGTTCTCGCTCTTGGAAAAAAGTCCCAACTATATCTCTTTGAGAAAGAAAGATAAGGAAATCCGTCCAAGCAACTCCAGGTCTTCCC